CAAAATTTGGATATTTGTAAACCAAGAATAAGAAAAGAAGAATAATGGACCTTTCTTTATCTCGCCATTCTGCTCATTTATAAAAAAGATTTCAAAACTCTTTTCTTATTTTTTTCTTAATCAAAGAAAAACAAACAATTATAATTCTATAAGGTTGAATAAAAATTTGATTTACCCTTTGATTTCATTTAGATTTTATTAAAATTGCTATGCTCAGTGTGTGACTCGTTAGTTTTTTCTTTAGAGTTTAGAATTTAGATTGAAAAAAAAAGAAAGAAACAGTCTGACCCGACTATAAACTTAGTAACTATCAAAACTCAAGAAACTCAAAACTAAAAACCAACTTATTGCTTCGTATTGTCGAGATCCCAAGAAACAGTCACTATATGACTGAATTGATCATATAGTTGTAGCAACTGAAATTCTTTTAATAAAAAAGAAATCTGATTATGAATTGTGAAAAAAAGGGGGGATGTGGAAAAATGGAAAGATGATAGAAAGAGAGAATAAAGATATAAATGATATATGATTCCCATATGTATGGTTTATGAAGAATTTTAAGCCATAAAAAAATAAAAAAGGCAGTGTTATAAAGCATCAACATCAATATATAATAAAAATAAAAAATATAGAAAAATATCTAATTACAATCTAATTACAATAGAATAAGAAATATACAAATAAAAAAGAGAAACTATAGAAGAAAATAAATTAAAGAAATGAAATTAAAATAATTAAAATAATAATCTAAATAATTTAAAAAGAATTTAATCAATATGATTTAATCAATATGGATAATATAGTCTATTATGTAAGATATCAAAGATAGAAGAATAGATAATCTAAATAATAGAAAATAGAGAATAATTTAATCGAGCTTCGGGTTAAGAAAAACTGAGAAGATTAACTCGCAAACAAATAACAAATCTTGTTGAGAGCTCCATTGCAGAGTTCAAGCCTAAGCATTAATAGAGAAGCTATGGGAACGATGGAACCCGTGATTACATAGGATTTTATTGAAAACGAATCAATCCTAATGATTCATTGGATAGGATGGCGGAATGAACCAAAAAAAATATATTTATTCTGAATGGTCATGAATTGACCCTACAAATGAAGGAGCAAAGAGTTAATATTCGCCCGCGAAACCTTTCTTTATTTTTCTTGAATTTCAGAATTTCTTTTATTAGAAATTTCGATAAAATAAAAAGATAAAATAGAAAAACACGCCTAGTTATATATAAAGCTACCTATGTAACAAATTCAAAAATTCAATATAAAAATTAGTATATTCTTTCTTCTTTTATTTTGATAGAATGAAATACAGAAATACGTGTGTATATTGTGTATATCTAATTATAATATTATTGAATCATTTCATTCGTGAGGAGCTGGATGAGAAGAAACTCTCATGTCCGGTTTTGCAATAGAGATGGAATTCAGAAACAACCATCAACTATAACCCCAAAAGAACCAGATTTCGTAAACAACATAGAGGTCGAATGAAGGGAATATCTTGCCGAGGCAATCAGATTTGTTTTGGCAGATACGCTCTTCAGGCACTTGAACCTGCTTGGATCACAGCTAGACAAATAGAAGCAGGGCGAAGAGCAATGACACGATATGCGCGTCGTGGCGGAAAGATATGGGTACGTATCTTTCCCGATAAACCTGTTACTGTGAGACCTACAGAAACACGTATGGGTTCGGGCAAGGGATCCCCCGAATATTGGGTATCCGTTGTTAAACCGAGCCGAATACTTTATGAAATTAGTGGAGTATCAGAAACTGTAGCCAAAGCTGCTATGAAAATAGCAGCATGCAAAATGCCTATACGAACTCAATTTGTTATTTCAGGATAGGTAAACAAAAGTAAAAGAAGAAGGGAGTATGGATAATGAAAAAACAACTACGGATTTCTTTATCTCTGGACAGACAATATTTCTTTTTTTTCATTATCCCTTGCATTTAAATAAGAGATTAAAATAAAAATGATATGATTCAACCTCAGACCCTTTTGAATGTAGCGGACAACAGTGGAGCTCAAGAATTGATGTGTATTCGAATCATAGGAACTGGTAATCACCGATATGCTCATATTGGCGATGTTATTGTTGCTGTAATCAAAGAAGCAGTGTCCAACATGCCTCTAGAAAGATCAGAAATAATTAGAGCTGTGATTGTACGCACGTGTAAAGAACTCAAACGTGACAACGGCATGATAATACGATATGATGACAACGCAGCGGTTATCATTGATCAAGAAGGAAATCCAAAAGGAACTCGAATCTTTGGTGCGATTGCTCGAGAATTGAGACAGTTGAATTTTACTAAAATAGTTTCATTAGCACCCGAAGTCTTATAGATTCTTATAGATGAAAATAGGATAGATCCTATATATATTCTATATATAGAATATTCAAATATCTGAAATAGATCTGATTAATAGATTGTGTCTCATGTATATACTTTAAATTTCTAAGAGATTTTAATTTTTAATAATTAAATAATAAAAAAATTTAATAAAAAATAAAACAAAAAAGAAGCATGTTGATTATATAAAAATTAGAAGGCACCAATAACTATAGTTCATCATGGGTAGGGACATTATTGCCGATATAATAACTTCTATAAGAAATGCTGACATAGATCAAAAAGGAAGAGTTCAAATAGTATCTACTAATATCACTAAAAACATTGTGAAAATACTTTTACGAGAAGGTTTTATTGAAAACGTTCGAAAATATCAAGAAAGTCAAAAAAATTTCTTGGTTTCAACCTTACGACATAGAAAGACTAGGAAAGGGAATAAAATAAGATTAAAGCGTATCAGCCGACCCGGTCTACGAATCTATTCCAACTATCAACGAATTCCTAAGATTTTAGGTGGAATGGGAATTGTAATTCTTTCTACTTCTCGAGGTATAATGACAGATCGAGAAGCTCGACTAGAAAAAATTGGAGGAGAAATTTTGTGTTATATATGGTGATTCTACCGGGGTACCCTAATTTTCTCTTGAACTTACTATTTGTAAAAGAGTTGTAAAAGAGAGAGGAGAAGTGAATTATATAACTCTTCCTCTATTAGTTAATACTTAAAGGGGGTTCCCTGGAATGAAAGAACAAAAATTGATTCATGAGGGTTTAATTACTGAATCACTTCCCAACGGTATGTTCCGAGTTCGATTAGATAATGAAGATCTAATTCTAGGTTATATTTCAGGGAGAATCCGACGCAGTTTTATACGTATACTACCCGGAGATAGAGTAAAAATCGAAATGAGTCGTTATGATTCAACCAGGGGACGTATAATTTATAGACTTCGCAAAAAAGATTCGAACGATTAGATCATTCTTTGAAACATCCTTTTCGTAGGGATATAATTCGAAGTTCAAAAATGCAATAAACTCATTTTTGTTTACAAAAAAATAGATTCAGAATGAAAATAAGGAATGATAAATATGAAAATAAGGGCTTCTGTTCGTAAAATTTGTGAAAAATGTCGTTTGATTCGTAGGCGGGGGCGAATTATAGTCATTTGTTCCAATCTGAGACATAAACAGAGACAGGGGTAATCCTTCTCAAGTTCTAAATCAAGAACTTTTTAAAAGAAAAACCCATGTACATGTAAAAAGAAAGGATTCGTTTTTATATTAAATAGCTATCTCCGTATCTTTCTGATTCTTCTTTCTTTTTATTTTATTCTTATGAATATGATCTAATAAAATATGACAAAACCTATAGCAAAAATTGGTTTACGTAAGAATGCACGTATTGGTTCAAAAAAGAATGAACGTAGAATACCAAAAGGAGTTATTCATGTTCAATCGAGTTTCAACAATACTATTGTAACTGTTACAGATGTACGAGGTCAGGTGGTTTCTTGGGCTTCCGCAGGTACTTCTGGATTCAGAGGCACAAGAAAAGGAACACCCTATGCTGCTCAAGCCGCGGCATTTAATGCTATTCGTACATTAATTGATCAGGGTATGCAACGAGCAGAAGTTATGATAAAGGGTCCAGGTCTCGGAAGAGATGCGGCATTACGAACCATTCGGAGAAATGGGATGCTATTAAGTTTCGTACGTGATGTAACACCCATGCCGCATAATGGATGTCGCCCTCCTAAAAAAAGACGTGTGTAGAAATAATAATTCAAGAGATTCCAAGAGAAATAAATGATTCAATGATCTGATCCAATAATCATAAAGAAAAGAAAAATAATAGTATGGTTCGAGAAGAAGTATCAGGATCCACTCGAAAACTAAAGTGGAAATGTGTTGAATCAAGAGTAGACAGCAAGCGTCTTTATTATGGTCGTTTTGTTCTGTCCCCGCTTATGAAAGGTCAAGCCGATACCATAGGTATTGCCATGCGAAGGGCTTTACTTGGAGAAATAGAAGGAACATGTATCACACGTGCAACATCTGAAAATGTTCTGCATGAATATTCTACGATAGCGGGTATTGAAGAATCAGTACATGAGATTTTAATAAATTTGAAAGAGATTGTATTGAAAAGTAATCTCTATGGAGTTAGGGACGCATCCATTTGCGTCAGAGGACCTAAATACATAACAGCTCAAGATATTATCTCACCACCTTCTGTACAAATAGTTGACACGACACAGCATATAGCTAACCTGACAGAACCAATTGATTTGTGTATTGAATTACAAATCAAGAGAGGTCGTGGATATCATATGAAATCCACAAATGAATCTCACGAGGGAAGTTATCCTATAGATATTGTATCTATGCCTGTTCGAAATGCAAATCATAGTATTCATTCTTATGGGAATGGAAATGAAAAACAAGAAATACTCTTTCTAGAAATATGGACGAATGGAAGTTTAACTCCTAAAGAAGCACTTTATGAAGCTTCTCGTAATTTGATTGATTTATTGATTCCTTTTCTACATGCAGAGGAAGAGTACATGAATTTAGAGGAAAATGAAAACAGATGGAATCTACCCTTTTTTTCTTTTCAAGACAGATTCACTAATCTCAAGAAAAACAAAAAAGGAATTCCATTGACATGTATTTTTATTGACCAATCAGAATTGTCTTCCAGGACCTATAATTGTCTCAAAAGGTCCAATATACATACATTATTGGACCTTTTGAATCACAGTCAAGAAGATCTTATGAAAATGGAATATTTTCGCATAGAAGATATAAAACAGATATTGGGCACTCTACAGAAGCATTTTGCAATCAATTTACCTAAGAAAAATTTTTCATTTTAAATCCATTGGAATTTTTTAGATTTTAGAATTAGAAATAAAATAAAAAATAATAGAATCAGTTTTGAATCTCCGACACAGTCCATATGTTTGCAGAATAGATACATAATAAGATTGAGGTATCTAGGGAAGATCCAGAAGAGGATCTTCCTTAGATACCTATGTCATGGTATTTAACTTTGAAAAAGACCTAAAGTGAGGGATTTCTCGATAGGTAAAGTTGCTCCAATACCTAACCAAAGAGCTACTGTGGTACCGATCAAAAATACTGTTGTAGCTACTGGACGACGAAATGGATTTTGGAATTTATTGACATTCTCCAAAAAAGGTACTGTCAATAATCCTATTGGTACTGAAACCATTAAAAGAACACCCAATAATTTATTGGGCACTGTGCGAAGTATTTGAAATACGGGAAAGAAGTACCATTCGGGTAATATTTCCAACGGAGTTGCAAACGGATCCGCTGGTTCACCTATCATTGACGGCTCTAGAACTGCTAAACCCACACTACATGCAATAGTGCCTAGGATTACTACTGGAAAAATATATAAAAGATCATTGGGCCATGCGGGTTCTCCATAATAATTATGTCCCATCCCTTTAGCCAATTTAGCTCTTAATACAGGATCATTCAAATCAGGTTTCTTTGTTATTTGGATAGGTTAACTCTTTTGTGGATCCATCCCCCAAAAGAACCGGACATGATAATTTTTTATCATCCGGCTCGAGCAAGAATCAAAAGAATTACAGAAATAGATCCATAGAACATAAATAGGCCCACAGAAGACCTATATTTTATACATATCTACATATATCATATCTACATATATAATGTAGAATGACTCTATGTAATAAACTATTTATCAAATTCCATTTTCCCGAGTTTCAACGATTCATTATTCATTGCAAATAATTCAGTTCTGGCAACAGGGAAATGCTCAATACCCAAGTCGGCTTACAAATTTGATCATGATCAAGTGCTTTTTGGATTGTCTCATATCTTTTGGTTGGTATTTATCCTCACAACATTTCGATTGTCTTACATAAACAAAATACAAAGTTTTTACTTGTTACTAATAAAGTCTAGCCCCTGTTCTTCCTTAGATCCCTTATTTAACTCCGATAGTATAATAGATATCAGGGTCGATGCAAAGGAAATGAATGCATCTATATACTATAAAAAATTTACTAAGATTACTATCCAATTAATACTAAATACTAATACTATCAATTAATTATATAATTATAATAAATTTACTAAAAAAAAATCAAACAAAGTAATTAAATTAAATAGAACATTGGATCATTCCACATAACTTATTCTAGGGATCTTACGGAGCCTGTTCATGTATGACATGATTCGTGTATGATCATAGAAAATATTCTCCTCAAGTTAAAACCGGCCTATCCTATGCTACATAAAGGGACTGACATGATGGTTGGATGTGGAGACACGTCGGGTTGTGAATTCCAACTTGGCGGATAAAACCATATATCTGCATGGACCAATCAATAGTTCAAGTCACACACTCCCATAATCCATCCCCTTTTAGGAAAATATACTTCAACTATTCGATTCGTATCAAATAAAGAATACTTCAGAATTGAATAGAAGTATCCAAATAACATGCCTTATTTTTCAATAATACATATTTGTAGCAATAAAAGACTCTTGTTCCTCCCCGATATGATAAATTACAAATATCTATGATCTGCCTTCTCTATAAAGGACCCGAAATACCTTGCTTACGTATCATTGGAAAGTGCATTAACATAAATACGGCAGTAAGAAGAGGCAATACAAAAGTATGTAAACTATAAAAACGAGTCAAAGTGGACTGGCCCACACTAGCACTTCCACGTAATAATTCTACCAAAGGTGATCCTATTATAGGAATAGCTTCAGGTACGCCTGTTACAATTTTTACTGCCCAATAGCCAATTTGGTCCCGAGGTAAGGAATAACCAGTTACGCCAAAAGATGCGGTCAATACAGCGAGAACTACCCCTGTAACCCAAGTTAATTCGCGGGGTTTTTTAAAACCCCCCGTAAGATACACACGAAATACGTGCAAAATCATCATTAGAACCATCATACTTGCTGACCATCGATGAACTGATCGAATTAACCAACCGAAGTTGGCCTCAGTCATTATGTATTGAACAGAGGAAAAAGCCTCTGTAACAGTTGGACGATAGTAAAAGGTCATAGCAAAACCCGTAGCTACTTGTACTAAAAAACAAGTCAGCGTAATCCCCCCTAAACAATAAAATATATTGACATGAGGAGGAACATATTTACTAGTTATATCATCTGCAATCGCTTGAATCTCGAGACGTTCCTCGAACCAATCATATACTTTATTGAGATAGGTAAACCAAGAAAGACTCCCCCTCTTAGAGCCGTATATGAAAATTTCATCTCGTACGGCTCAAGCCGAAACACACAAATACTGGTTTCAACGGATATGGAATAGAGAGTTTCAAACTCCTTATGGCTTAGCCACTTGACTCGATTTGACCCAAAGATACGAAGTAAGAAAAATCCGGAATCTCTTCTTTGTGATGATAATGCCAAAAAAGACAATATCAAGTTGGCTCATCTATCTTTCTTTATGTTAATCGTGACAGGCCTCTTGAATCTTCTCTTCCCTATCTTTTTTTTTGATAGGAATTCTCTTGTTGAGACCCTATGAATCAATTGAAACCTCAGATTCATACTAGAACCACGATGATTTAAGAAAACCAAAGCTAAACTCAAAGGATTTCTGAGTAAAAACCATTTGATCATCACTTCTTCAATGAATGTAATAACTCAACAAAATCTAGAGAAATAGGTTTCTTTCGTAAGTATGAAGGAAGAAATTGTTTGATTGAGAAAAGACCTATTTTCCTATTTCCATTTTTTTTTAATCCGGTTGCGAGGTCTGAATAATAGGTATGAATCATAGTTCAAATATTTCTTTTCTTGATCTATTCTATATAGTCCGTGCTCCAGAGACTAGAATAAATATCTGACGAGGTAGAATCATCTTGATAGAGATGACAGGTCCATTCTCTGTATTATCAATAGGATCAATTATAACAAGTCACACGCTCATATTCCGGAAATGAAATATCAAAACAAATAAATTCCACGATCGAACTACCAGAATGGTCTATAAATTCAAGTCTTAGGTAATCTTAAGTTGAAGTATTAAGTATCTTAAGCATTAAGTAAGTATAAGTAATATAAGTAAAATAATCTTTTTGATTGAAAAACTAGGACTTACTAGTTTTTATGAACTAATTAATTGAAATTCCATCCAGTAAAACAGATGAATTATAAATTTCTAAAATAATAGATAGAAATATTGCAAATAGAGCCATTGCAACTCCCATAAGTGGTGTAGTCCCCCACCCTGGAGCTACTTTTCCATATTCCGAATTCAATGGTTTCAATAAACTCCCTATGCCAGTTGATCTTGGCCCAGATCTAGAACTACTCTCAACGGTTTTTGTAGCCATAAATCCTCTTTCATCATGGGTTTAAATCTGTTGACTTTGTATACCATTCCGTTGTAGTTGTAAATAAACAACATTATCGTGATCCTTTGTGATCTTGAAATTATCGAAAAATGGAAACAGCAACCCTAGTCGCCATCTCCATATCCGGTTTACTTGTAAGCTTTACTGGGTATGCCTTATATACCGCTTTTGGGCAACCCTCTCAAAAATTAAGAGATCCCTTCGAAGAACATGGGGACTAGTTGAAGTAATGAGCTCCAATATTAATATGGGGGCTCATTACTTCAATGGAAAGAATGAAAAATCATTTCATTTTTTTAGTTGGAACTTTAGGTGGTTCTCGAAAAAATATAGCGAAAAAAATTATCCCTAAAGTCGAAACTAAGAGGAATATATAAACCAATGCTTCCATAGATTCGATCGTGGTTTACAATTATAGCTTCCACACCTATTCATTTTGGATTATTTACTAAAGAAATTCGAATTTGAGATTTACAATTTACTATTACTAACTATTACTATCTATATAGTATGTATATATAGATATAGTCATTCATATCTTATTACTATTCGATTATATTCTATTTCGAATTTTTCTATATTATTCTATTTATACATAAAAATATAGATAAAAAGAGAAATATATGAAATATAATGAAATATCTAAATACTAGAATAAAAGAAAAAATAGAGGCAAAAGATGGCAAAGGGATTTTGTATCAGACTACTTGTCTCCTTGTAGTTGGATCTCCAAGTTTTTGGAATGCTCCAAATTCCACTTGAGCATCCAAATCTGGATCAATACCAGCAAAAACATCTCTGAACAAGGTTCTGGCGCCGTGCCAAATGTGTCCGAAAAAGAAAAGCAAAGCAAACGTAGCATGCCCAAAAGTGAACCAACCCCTTGGACTACTACGAAAAACACCATCGGATTTCAAAGTAGCCCGGTCTAATTCAAAAATCTCACCCAATTGGGCACGTCTAGCATATTTTTTCACAGTAGCAGGATCACTATAAATGACTCCATTGAGTTCTCCACCACAGAATTCAACAGTTACCCCTACTTGTTCAACACTATACTTGGATTCTGCCCTTCTAAAAGGAACATCGGCCCTCACAATTCCGTCTCCATCTACCAAAACTACCGGAAATGTTTCAAAAAAGGTAGGCATACGACGTACAAAGAGTTCACGCCCTTCTTTATCTCTAAATATGGGGTGCCCCAACCATCCAACAGCTATTCCATCCCCATTATCCATTGAGCCTGCTCTGAATAATCCCCCTTTCGCCGGATTATTACCAATGTAATCGTAAAAAGCTAATTTTTCGGGAATTTTAGACCAAGCTTCCGATAAGCTCAAATTTTCGGCTAGTCCGGCCCCAACTCTTCGATATATTTCTTGTTGGAAGTACCCCTGATCCCACTGATAACGAGTGGGCCCAAATAATTCGATTGGAGTAGTTGCTGAACCATACCACATAGTTCCAGCAACTACGAAAGCTGCAAAAAAAACAGCAGCAATACTACTGGAAAGCACAGTTTCAATATTACCCATGCGTAATCCTTTGTATAAACGTTGAGGCGGACGGACACTAAGATGGAATAGACCCGCTAATATGCCCAATGTACCTGCTGCAATATGATGAGAAGCTATTCCCCCCGGAACAAAAGGATCAAAACCTTCCGCACCCCACGCTGGATTTACAGATTGTACTTTTCCCGTTAGTCCATAAGGATCAGACACCCATATACCAGGACCATATAATCCTGTTACATGAAATGCACCAAAGCCAAAGCAAGCAACTCCTGAGAGAAATAAATGAATTCCAAAGATCTTGGGCAAATCCAAAGAAGGTTTTCCCGTGCGTTCATCACAGAAGATTTCTAGGTCCCAATACACCCAATGCCAGATAGCTGATAAGAAGCACAAGCCAGAAAACAAAATATGTGCTCCTGCCACGCCTTCATAACTCCAAATGCCCGGATTCATTATAGTTCCTCCCGATATATTCCAACCCCCCCACGAATTGGTTATTCCTAAACGAGTCATGAAGGGTATAACGAACATGCCTTGTCTCCACATTGGATCAAGAACAGGGTCAGAGGGATCAAAAACCGCTAATTCATATAGAGCCATCGAGCCGGCCCAACCAGAAACTAGAGCTGTATGCATTATATGAACAGAAAGTAATCGACCGGGATCATTCAATACAACGGTATGAACACGATACCAAGGCAAACCCATGTAAATACCCCTTTCTGAAAAAGAAATAGACATTATGTAACTTTATCGCATTGGAAAAGACTAGACGTGTATTTAACCTGTTTGGTAGATTTTTTATAGGAAAGGATTAATATTTATTTGTATTCCCTTCTTTTTATTTTTAATGAAATAGAATCTTTTCTATTTCTTTCTATTTAGAAGAACAAATAGAAACAGATCTTATTCTATACCCAATAAGTACCAATACGCAATGGGAGGATTTTTAGGGTTTTTAGGGAAAAAATGCATAGATACTTTTTTAGAATTCAAAATCATTCGAACAATCGCTGATCCCATCGATCTCCTTCGTTACAATCTTTCTTTATTCATTCTGTATTCCTCTATGAACCTTCCAGTTATATATATACTTATATATACTATAAGTTTAGATACTATAAGTTTAGCTAGATAAGAATATTAAGTTCTATTTTATAGAATCTAAATAAGATTCTAAATAGAAAGAAGATTAAAAGATATCAAAATAGAATATAAGAATAGAAAAGAAAGAGAAAAAATGATGAAGACAATAAAACCATTGTTACGTTTCCATATTAAAGTAAAATATAGTACTTCATTTTTTTCTTTATCTTAATGCCCCTTGGTGTTCCAAAAGTACCTTTTCGGAGTCCTGGAGAGGAAGATGCAGCTTGGGTTGACGTATAGTGCGACTTGTCAGACAGATTGGTCATATGGTATTTCTCCGTTATCTCCCTCGATCGAGTATTCTCTGTTTCGCCCAATCCAATAAATATATATTCATTTATTGAACCATCAATAATTCGGAGCGTGAAGCACAATAATTCCTATTGGGGATCAATATTATCAATTAAAAGAATTGATGGTTTACTTGGACTGATAAAAGAAAGTATCCAGGCTCCGTTCAAAGAATACCAAATTGTAAATGGTAAGAGTAAAAGTAATAGAATGGGAGTGTAAATGTAATAATTCTGAAATAAAGAATATAAAAAGAAAATAGAAATTTCATTCAATTCTTAATAATTTATTAAATTCATTATTAATGAAGTAGAATATATAATAATTACACGATTACTGCTTTTATCATAGACTCTTATTAGACTTACTATAGGGATAATCTTAAACTGCCTACCAATGGAGTAGTATGATGAATACATCGAATATTTTTGGGAAAGGTATGAAAAGTTGAAAAAAAAAAGAAGTGGTACTGGAATCATTTGACCTATATGCTCAAATGGAATTCGGGCAAATCTTCCCCCGGAGTAGAACAAGAACCTAAAAGAATTGAAAGGGCCCATTCAGGAACAAGAAAATGACATCGTAATTTGAATTTCGATGAAACAATACATCAATGAGAGGTTAGTTCAATAAGTTCATAAAATTCTTTTTGATTTTCTACATTATAGAATATAGGGAAGGGTAAGGAGAGCAAAACTCATGTTAAAAAAAAAAAGAAATAGGATTGGAATCGACACATTGATTTTTTTTTCGCAATTCTTTCGAACCGTATGCATCCAAAGGTGCACGTACGGTTCCTCAGGGATACAATTTTGCCCTAATCAACCGACTTCATCGAGAAAGATTACTTTTTTTAGGCCAAGAGGTTGATAGCGAGATCTCGAATCAACTTGTTGGTCTCATGATATATCTCAGCATAGAAGATGATACTAGGGATCTTTATTTGTTTATAAATTCTCCAGGCGGATGGGTAATACCAGGAATAGCCATTTATGATACTATGCAATTTGTGTCACCAGATGTACATACAATATGTATGGGATTAGCCGCTTCAATGGGATCTTTCGTTCTGGTCGGAGGAGAAATTACCAAACGTCTAGCATTCCCTCACGCTTGGCGCCAATGAGTTTTTTTATTTGAGAAAAAAAAAGAATACTATGCCTTCGCTGTATCGAATATGAATCAAATAAAGAATAAGTAATAATAGCATGGCAATTCGAGTTCGATATGAACAAACCTTTATTGTTTTTTTCTAACATGAGATTTTGTATCGAGATAGTAGTATGAAAGAAGGGTTATTCCCAATTTGATTTTATGTGTCAAGCAAGAGTCAATTTCAGCGTCACAAACCATTATTCTTCCACACCAGAAGTCTCTTTCTTATTTTTATGTTATGAATGTTATGAGAAAAAGAGTTAAAAAAAATGGAAAAAATCATTTGATCCTTCTTGGATCCTATAAAAAAAACTTTGGGATTGCTAAACCACAGACGAGAGAAATATATAAAGCAACAGAACCATCATAGTATCTTTTTAACTACTACGAAAGGAAGGGTGGTAAATGGATCATTTAACGATTTGGATCGGATAGGTTCTATTTATTCTTTTCGATAGAATAGCTTATATCGAAAAGATAAATTCCATTGCAGAGCCGTATGCAATGTACAAAAGATGCCCGTACGGTTGTTTAATTCTATTTTTTCTTGTTCTTTTGATTCCCCCTTACTTTAATACCTTAATCCAATTGTGCAATATATAGATAGAAGAACCATTCATGATGTTATATCAATATCATCAGGGTTATGATTCACCAACCTGCTAGTTCTTTTTACGAGGCACAAGCAGGGGAATTTATTCTGGAAGCAGAAGAACTATTGAAGCTTCGCGAAACTCTCACAAAAGTTTATGTACAAAGAACGGGCAACTCTTTATGGGTTATATCCGAAGATATGGAAAGGGATGTTTTTATGTCAGCAACAGAAGCCCAAGCTCATGGCATCGTTGATCTTGTAGCGGTTGAAAATGATAATACTGGGGATTCCATATAAATATACGAATTCCTTTTAAAGATTGGAATTTCCCGTGTGAATAGAAATCATTCATAATCATCAACCATCAGGTTAAGATCGATCTAAACCAACCCGCTCTATTCTATCTAGAATGAGATTCTATAGACACGCCATGCCAACAATTAAACAACTTATTAGAAACGCACGAAAGCCAATAAGAAATGTAACGAAATCTCCCGCTCTTCGAGGATGTCCTCAGCGTCGAGGAACATGTACTAGGGTGTATGTGCGACTCGTTCAGTTCAGATCATGAGTTTGAAAAATGTAAAAGTTTTTTACAGTATCAACGACCACTACCAATGAATTAGGATAGATATAGTGAAAGACGGCCTTTTAATTGACTAGTATCTAAAAATGAAGATCTATAATCTACTGAATTATGTTATGAATTTATGGTTTCTATTGGTGCAAATCCAATCACTCCATTTGAGATGAGAAGGAATTCTCCATTGGTAACAAAGAGTTATCCATTAAGCGGAGGAAAAAGGTTATGCTCCTATTCCTTTTCTTGAAAAAACGGACTAACAGGGTCAGCTACCTAGCCAACTTTCAGAATTAAATGCCGTCACTGTATGGATAGCTTTTTTGTGAAAAGGACTATTACTTTATAATTAGAATTGAAAAAAGAATTCTAATTGAAAAATGAATGGGTAGAGCCAAAGAGTGTGAACTATACAAGTTCACGATAAAACTTAATGAAATGAAAGAAGAGGCTCCGGTGTATAGAGAGGACCTCACCGTTTCAGAAGTTACCATAGAAACGAGGAAACCCACTATTCTTTTTTATTTAGTAGCATTTTAATTTCTTATTTCCGGGCGAGATACCTTGAAGAAAGAAAAAATCGTGGTCGGGAAGGTCATAGTCGCAAAAGCCATTGGAATTTATATTTTATATATCGGAAGAATCCGTTTTGTTATTAATAGACCGGAGGAAAAGGATGACTGAAAGAAGAGAAATCAATTAGTTATTCAAGAAAATTTCATTTGATTCAATGACCAGAGTTAAACGAGGATATACAGCTCGGAGACGTCGAAAAAAGATTCGTTTATTTGCATCAACCTTTATAGGGGCTCATTCAAGACTTACTCGAACAACTACTCAACAAAGAATGAGAGCTTTGGTTTCTTCTCATCGAGATAGGAGCAGGAAAAAGAGAGATTTTCGTCGTTTGTGGATCACTCGGATAAATGCGGTAACTCGTGAGGATAGGCTATTCTATAGTTATAGCCTATTCATCCACAATCTGTACAAGAGACAATTGCTTCTGAATCGTAAAATACTTGCGCAAATAGCCCTATCAAATAAGAATTGTTTTGATATTATTTCAGATAAAATCATTAATCAAAAATAAAAAAAAAGAATACAAATCAAATAAATCAAATAAAGGAATAAAAGAATCTTAATTATTATACAGGAAACAAGAATGATTGAAACAGGATTTCCCGGAGAATGGACTCCGGGAAGATAGAAGAAAAAGAAATGAAGATTTGAGTAGTAGGAATAAACGAACATCTTTCAAGAAAAAAAAAGATTTCTTCCCCATTTTTACTTTTTTATAATTTTAGAGTTTAAAATACAAGAATCAAATCTGGATTCTAGTTTTTTTCGAGCAAAAAATTCATAAGCTTGAGTTCCGATTGGACTTTTGAAAAGTCTATCTATTTATTTTTGGTTCTAGGACCAGTAGTTCTAGGAATCGACTCCACTCTCTCCAATTGTTTCTCATTATTGCGAAAAGGTAACAAAGATAAAATACGAGCTTGTTTTATAGCAATAGTAATTAATCGTTGTTGTTTCAAAGTTAACCTATTTGTCCGTCTAGATAATATTTTTCCTTGTTCACTAAGAAATCGACTAATTAAACTCATGTTTCTATAATCGATTCGATCCCCCGATCCGATTGGGGGTAAACGTCTACGAAAAGATCGCTTGGATTTACGAAAAGGTTGTTTGGATTTATCCATGGTTTGTTTATTCCTTCTATATATCTATATAAACTATATAAAAGAATCTATAAAATAGAATACTTTTTTTTATTCATTTAATTAAGATTCGACCAAAACAGGATTTGGTTTGTATTATATATGTTAAGATGTAAAGTTCTTAGTCTTCCCACTACTTGTAAAAATAAAACAAGCATTCCGTTACATCTATTTCTTTATTTCCCCATGAATCGTATACTTTTGACAATAGCGACAAAATTTTTTAAATTCTAGTCGATTGGGTGTATTGTGTCGATTCTTTTGAGTAACATATCTAGAAATGCCCGGCGATTTTTTATTGACACCCTTTCGAACACAACAGGTACATTCCAAAATAACTCTAATTCTAATATCTTTACCCTTGGCCATGAACCTCCTTTTCATTTTGGATCGACTTCATTTTAGAACTCTCTTCATTTTCTTTTTGATCCGAACCAAAGAAAAGAAAAAGGATCTAGATTCTATATCTATACTATATTAACTATATTAATAAAAGTTATTAACCAGAAATGGAATTTGTAAATATTTTCTTTTTCTAATTTTAATAATTCGAATGACTTCTAAGTACTATAATCTAAAAAAGAATTACTATTAATTAATATAACTATAAAGAAAAAGAGTCATATTTATTAATAGAATAATATTACGAATATCATAATAATTAATTAATACAATTTTTTCTAACTATGAATTCTTCCTATCCTAATCTCAGTATCTTCTTCTTCTTTCTATGTTAGAATTTCGTGGAACCGCCCCTAGACTGGATCCACATTTCCATTTATTTTCCCAAAGATTCTATCGTAGATTCACTGTATTTTGACTGAGGTTCGATACACTCTTTCTTTCTTGAGAATAGAAAAGAAAAAGGAGGCGAAATTGGAGCCATGTTACGTAGAATTGTATCTCAAATCTTCTTCATTTTTTCACAGATCAATAAAAGAATTCAATCAAGATGAAAAAAAAGGGAATGACAAGGCATCTGGAAATAAACGATTAATTTCTATCAATAGACCTGCTAAAGACCCAAACCATAGAGTGGTTAGCACAGGTGCCGTTGAGAGATATGTTTTTATATCTCGCATTGAAGATCCTCCTTCGTCTTTTATTTATTTTTTTTTTCAATTCTTTCTTTATATTATTTATATTGTATATTGTAATACATATATAGTCTCTAATACATAGATTATAGATAACCCGATATTTTAATTTTAGTTCAAGATTCTTTGTTTTTGCTTGAAATGAAATTATAATTAGGAATTACTAACTAAAATGCATATATATGTACAATGATCCAGCAGATTCCATTTTGCCGCCCTCTAAAAAAAAAATGACAAAAAAATTATCTACCTATCTATATAGAGATGGTAGAGCAAAAAAGAAGGATGTGGAAAACAAGACATGGATTTTATACAATGGACACTGTACAACAATCTTTAAAAGGGATGTAGCGCAGCTTGGTAGCGCGTTTGTTTTGGGTACAAAATGTCACAGGTTCAAATCCTGTCATCCCTACCTATTCTTTCTCCTATGGACAGTTAGGAGGGATTCATTGAATAAGATCGAATAAGATCGGGAAATTTTGGACATAATTTTTCATTTTTGCATACTATATGCACACAAAACCCTCGGGGTTAAAAAAATCCTCTTCTTTACAATCCTATATATTTTTATAGGATATAAGAAAGCGCTCTTAGTTCAGTTCGGTAGAACGCGGG